ATGTCACGATGACTCTTTTCTACAAACCATAAGGATATTGGTACATTATATTTTTTATTTGGAGCTTGAGCTGGAATAGTAGGTACTTCACTAAGACTTATTATCCGAGCAGAATTGGGACAACCAGGTACTTTAATTGGAAATGATCAAATTTATAATGTAGTGGTTACAGCCCATGCTTTCGTTATAATTTTTTTTATAGTTATACCTATTATAATTGGAGGATTTGGTAATTGACTTGTTCCTCTAATATTAGGAGCTCCAGATATAGCTTTCCCACGTATAAACAATATAAGATTTTGACTTCTTCCTCCTTCTCTTACTCTTCTTCTAATAAGAGGTATAGTTGAAAGCGGGGTTGGTACAGGATGAACGGTCTACCCTCCTCTAGCTGCTGCTATTGCTCATGCCGGTGCTTCAGTTGATATAGGAATCTTTTCTTTACATTTGGCAGGTGTCTCTTCAATTTTAGGCGCTGTAAACTTCATAACCACAGTTATTAATATACGATCCTTCGGTATGTCTATAGACCAAATACCTTTATTCGTCTGAGCCGTTTTTATTACAGCCATTTTATTACTTCTTTCTCTTCCTGTTCTCGCAGGAGCTATTACAATACTCCTTACAGACCGTAACTTAAACACATCTTTTTTTGATCCTGCAGGAGGTGGAGATCCTATTCTATACCAACATTTATTTTGATTTTTCGGCCACCCTGAGGTTTACATTCTTATCCTACCTGCTTTCGGTATGATTTCTCATATTGTTAGGCAAGAATCAGGAAAAAAAGAATCCTTCGGAACCTTAGGAATAATTTATGCTATATTAGCAATTGGTATTTTAGGATTCGTTGTTTGGGCTCATCACATATTTACAGTAGGCATAGATGTAGATACTCGTGCCTATTTTACTTCCGCCACTATAATTATTGCAATCCCCACAGGAATCAAAATCTTTAGATGATTAAGAACGCTTCACGGTACACAAATTTCTTATACTCCTTCCCTTCTATGAGCTCTAGGATTTATTTTTTTATTTACAGTTGGAGGATTAACCGGAGTTGTTTTGGCTAATTCATCTATTGATATTATCCTTCATGATACTTATTATGTGGTTGCACACTTTCACTACGTTTTATCCATAGGAGCTGTATTTGGGATTTTCGGAGGAATTGCACATTGATTTCCACTTTTTACAGGATTATCCCTTAACCCTAAATGAATAAAAATCCATTTCTTTGTTATATTTGTTGGTGTAAATTTAACCTTCTTTCCTCAACACTTTCTAGGCCTTAACGGAATACCACGACGTTACTCTGATTACCCAGACTCCTTAACAACTTGAAATATCTTATCCTCTATAGGCTCAATAATTTCTTTCACTGCATCTTTGGGATTTTTAATTATTATTTGAGACGCTTTCACAACTAACCGACCACTTATATTTTCTCCCTCTTTACCATCATCTATTGAATGAAACCATAAATATCCCCCTGCAGATCACTCTTATATAGAAATTCCATTAATCTCTAACTTCTAAAATGGCAGAAAGATGTATAGGATTTAAGCTCCTACTAGGAAGTTATTAATCTTCTTTTAGAATCTCAATGGCAACATGAACATATATAGGTTTTCAAGACAGTGCATCTCCCCTTATAGAACAATTAATTTTTTTTCATGATCATATTATATTAATTCTTGTCTTAATTACTACTTTTGTAGGTTATATTATATTTATAGTTCTAATAAACTCTTATATTCACCGCTATATATTAGAAAATCAAACAATTGAGATAATTTGGACAATTATCCCAGCAGTAATTCTTATTTTTATTGCTCTCCCTTCTTTGCGACTTCTTTATCTTCTCGATGAAGTTAATAATCCTTCTATGACTTTAAAAACCATTGGTCACCAATGATATTGAAGGTATGAATATTCAGACTTTTTACATTTAGAGTTTGACTCATATATAATTCCACTGAACGAAATAAACTCTTCAGGGTTTCGCCTCTTAGATGTAGATAACCGAGTAGTTTTACCTATAAACACCCAAATCCGAATTATTATTAGTGCTGCTGACGTCATTCACTCCTGAACAGTTCCTTCTTTAGGAGTAAAAGCTGATGCCATTCCAGGACGACTTAACCAAGTAAGTTTCCTTATCTCCCGTCCAGGTTTATTTTATGGTCAATGTTCAGAAATTTGTGGAGCCAATCATAGTTTTATACCTATTATAATTGAAAGAACCTCTACTGACTATTTTCTGCAGTGAATTTCTTCTACCTTAAGATACACCCGATGACTGAAAGTAAGTTTAGGTCTTTTAAACCTAATATAGTAATAACGCCTACTTCTGGTGAAAGAAATTAATTAATATTTATAATATTGGTTTGTCATATCAAAATAATCTTTTTAAAGATATTTCTTAATGCCACAAATAGCCCCACTGATATGGTTAAGTCTCTTTTTTTTCTTTTTCATTATATATATAATTATATTAATTATGACTTTTTTTATTAAACCTTATGAAGCTATACCCTCTAGCTCTTTATTCACTTCTCCTACCCAAAAATTTTGAAAATTATAGCAAATTTATTTTCTATTTTTGAACCTTCTTCAAGAATTTTCAATCTTTCAATAAATTGAATTTCAACCACTCTTGGATTTTTATTCTTTCCTTATTTATATTGAGCTTCCCCATCTCGATCGTCGATATTATGAAGAAAAATTACTTTTACTCTTCACAAAGAATTCAAAGCTTTATTAACCTCATCTCATGTTGGTTCATCCATAATATTTATTTCTTTATTCAGATTTATCGTCTTTAATAATTTCTTAGGTCTTCTTCCTTATGTTTTTACAAGATCCAGACATATGGCTATAACCTTATCCTTATCCTTACCTTTATGAATCACATTAATAATTTTTGGATGAATTAATCATACTCAACATATATTCGCTCATTTAGTTCCTCAAGGAACCCCTTTTATTCTTATACCTTTTATAGTATTAATTGAAACTATTAGAAATTTTATTCGTCCGGGAACACTTGCAGTTCGATTAGCAGCAAATATAATTGCAGGACATTTATTATTAACTTTATTAGGAAATACTGGTCCCTCTTTAGCTTTATCTATTTTATCAATTTTAATTTTTTCTCAAATTTTATTATTAATTTTGGAATCTGCCGTAGCGATTATTCAATCTTATGTATTTGCTGTTTTAAGAACTCTTTATACAAGAGAAATTAATTAATTAATGACAACATCACATGGATTTCACCCTTATCACTTAGTAGATATAAGACCCTGACCTTTAACAGGTTCTATTAGAGCTTTAATATTAACTACTGGATTAATCAAATGATTTCATCTTTTTAATATAAACTTACTTATCCTAAGAATTGTAGGAATTTTACTTACAATAGTTCAATGATGACGTGATATTACACGAGAAGGGACATATCAAGGTCTTCATACTTTAGTAGTAGTAAAAGGCCTACGATGAGGAATGATTTTATTTATTGTTTCCGAAGTTTTATTTTTCTTTTCCTTTTTCTGAGCTTTCTTTCATAGAAGCTTGTCCCCAACTATCGAAATCGGGATATACTGACCCCCTCTTAGAATTCAACCTTTTAACCCCTTTCAGATTCCTTTATTAAATACTACTATCTTATTATCATCTGGGGCAACGGTTACATGAGCTCACCACGCTATTATAGAATCAAATTATAGACAAGCAGTTCAAAGTTTAGGATTAACTATTATCCTAGGAGTATATTTTACAATCCTCCAAGCATATGAATATATTGAAGCATCTTTTACTATTGCCGACTCTGTATTTGGATCCACTTTCTTTGTTGCGACCGGATTTCACGGCCTACATGTTATCATTGGAACTTCTTTTTTATTTATTTGCTTTCTTCGACTTTATGTCTGTCATTTTTCCTCTAACCATCATGTAGGATTTGAAGCAGCAGCCTGATATTGACATTTCGTAGATGTTGTTTGACTTTTCTTATATATATTCATTTATTGATGAGGAGGTTAATTTTCTTAATATAATTAAGTATATTTGATTTCCAATCAAAAAGTCTATGAGTCCTAGAGAAAATAATTTTATTTATTCTAACTGTTTCCCTTCTTACTTTCTTAATTGCTTGTATTGTTATATTATTGTCTTCAATCTTAGCGAAAAAAACCATTATTGATCGAGAGAAAAATTCTCCTTATGAATGTGGATTTGACCCTAAAAAATCAGCACGATTACCTTTTTCTTTACGATTCTTTTTAATTGCTTTAATTTTTTTAATTTTTGATGTTGAAATTACTCTTTTATTACCTATTGCTTCTATTTTTAATATTACCAACACATTTTCCTGAATTTTTACAACATTCATATTTTTGCTTATCCTTCTTTTAGGACTTTATTACGAGTGGAGTCAAGGAGCTCTAGAATGGTCCGAGTAGTTTTTCAAGGCTATAGTCTATTTCATGACATATAAGTTGCATTTATAAAGAGTTTACTTTAAACTAGCTTTAAAATTAGAAAGCGAATTTATTGCATTTAGTTTCGACCTAAACTTTGACCTTTAAGTCTCTAATTACCATTGGTAGAAGCCAAAGTTTAGGCATATTACTGTTAATAATATAATTGAAATTTATTTTTTCCTATCAAGTAGAATATTAAGTCAAAGAAAAAAGCTTCTAACTTTTTTCTAAGCAGTTCAACTCTGTTTATGTTCTATTTTTATAGTGTAAGACAAACACATTACATTTTCATTGTAAAACTGAAGCTAAAGTTTCTAAAAATTTTTAACTACTCAAAGTATATTTATACATTTTTAACGCCACAAGCTAATATTTTAATATTTAAATTATTTGAATTTTTTTTTTATTTATAGACATATTGTATCACTTTTACAGCTTCAATGTAATATTCTTTTTAAATTATATAAATATAAATATACAAATAAACCAGCAATTACACTAATTATAAATATTTTTATATAAACTTTTACTCTATTATTTTGAGTATGGTTTAATTTTTCAAATAATTCTTTTCTAATATAGTAAATTCCTTGAGCTCCTAAATATTCATTTCACCCTTTGTCCCCTATATTATGGATGTAATTTCCCCTAAATAAAGTTAATTTACTATTTTTTACTGATCTTAAAAAAGGTATAAACCATATTGATCCTCTTATTCTAATAAACCTATAATTCCTTAATCTTTTTACTTTATAATTCGTATTTATTATATTTAATATATAACCTAAAAAACCTCCAAAAACTCTTACAATTAAAACTAGAGCCTTTATAATTCTTCTTAAACAAACTATATATAACTCAGGGTAAATTAATCAAGATAAGATTGAACCTCCTAAAATTGAACCCGTTCCTAATACTACTATAGAATTTGTCATAATCTTATCTTGATCTCTAATCCTTCTTAAGCAACATAAATTCAACTCTCCCCTTAATGTATAAAAAATCAACCGAGCTGTATATATTACTGTTAACCCAGTAGCTAAAACATACAAAATTAACCCAATAAAATTGATTTCATTTATAAAAGAAACCTCTAAAATTATATCTTTAGAATAAAATCCAGCTATAAATGGAAACCCGCATAGAGCCAAATTAGCTAATGTTATATAAGATACTCTTAAAGGTATGTATTTTACTAAGCCCCCTATACATCGGATATCTTGGTATTCTAATACATTATGAATTACAATACCAGCACACATAAAAAGCAAAGCTTTAAATAAAGCGTGACTTAATAAATGAAAATAGGCTAAATCAGGATGACCTAAAGACAAAATTCTCAATATAATTCCCAATTGTCTAAGAGTTGATAATGCAATAATTTTTTTTAAATCATACTCTATATTTGCTCCTAATCCTGCTATAAACATGGTTAAACAAGAGATAATAAACAAAAATCTTTGAATTTTTGATCCTTCTAATGCAAAATTAAATCGAATCATTAAATATACGCCTGCAGTAACAAGAGTTGACGAGTGAACTAAAGCCGAGACAGGCGTAGGTGCGGCTATTGCCGCAGGTAACCAAGCAGAAAAAGGAATTTGAGCACTCTTGGTTATAGCTGCCAATACTAGAACAATTTTAACTCTCAATCATTCATCTCTTATATAGTGTCTATAAATAAAGAAATTTCACCCACCTAATTTTCTTCTTAAACCAATTCCTAGTAAAATTGCAACATCCCCAACTCGATTTGATAAAACAGTTAATATCCCTGCATTGGCAGACTTTTCATTTTGATAATAAATGACCAGTGCATAAGAAACTAATCCTAGCCCATCCCATCCTAAGAGAATTCTAATTATATTCGGTCTTAATACCATCATAGTTATTGAAAAAACAAATGCTAAAACAAGGTATATAAAACGAGATAAAGTTTTATCTATTATTATATATCTTCCTCTATAATATATAACCCTCCTAGAAATCAAAAACACAAAACATAAAAACAATAAAGAGACTCAATCAAAAACTAAGGTGAATGACATTTCCATCCTATTTAATTTTATTAACTCTCATTCTACTACATTCACTTTACTGCTCTTTAATCTTATCATTCCAAGAGTTCCGCAAATTATTGATATAAACATTAAAAATATTATTCTTACTCTATGTATAGAAGATTTTCAAATCATTTCTCTCTATATAATCTCATTTATATTATTTTCAAGAATTAAACCATTATAATATTAGTGTTTAAAATTAATACATTCAAAGGAAATCAATGTAAAAATATTAATAAATATTCTCGGATTTTCCCGGAGCAACAAGAATATAATCTCCTAAAAAATAATCCGTGTTGTCTTAATCTATATATATATAAAGTATATGCTGCTCTGAAAAAAGATAAAGTTCTTACTCCGATAATTCTTATTTTCCTCCAACTTAAGACTCTAATGATTAATCTAATTTCTCCCAATAAATTCAAAGAAGGAGGACTTGCTATATTTCTAACTCCTAATAAAAACCACCATAAACCCATTCTAGGTATAAAATTTAATATCCCTTTTACAATATATAAGCTTCGTCTATTTATACGCTCATACACAATATTAGCAAGGCAAAATAATCCAGAGGAGCATAAACCATGCCCAATTATTACAACTACGGCCCCTCTTACTCCCCAATAACTAAAAATTATTAGCCCACATAAGACCAGTCTTATATGTGCAACTGAAGAATAAGCAATTAAAGACTTTATATCGACTTGACGTAAACATATCAAACTAGTATAGGTTCCCCCAACTAGACCTAGTCCTACTCAAATTCAATTTAATTCCTTTCTAATAAACTGAAATATAGTTAAAATTCGGATTAACCCATATCCTCCTAATTTTAATAAAACTCCAGCTAAAATTATTGAACCCGCTACTGGAGCTTCAACGTGCGCCTTAGGTAACCATAAATGAAATATATATACCGGAAGTTTTACTATAAATGCTAAAACTCTGCATAAATACCACATTAATCTAATAGAGTATTCTTTTTTAATTATTTCTCTTAATATTATCACCAGCCTTCCATTCTCATTAAAATATAAAAGTAATGATCCCAATAAAGGTAAAGAAAAAATTAAAGTATAAAAAAGTATATAAATTCCTGCTTGGATACGCTCAGGTTGATATCCTCAACCTATAATTAAAATTAAAGTCGGGATTAGACACATTTCAAACCTAATATAAAACAAAAGATAATCCAAACAAGAGAAAGTTAAAATTAAAAACAATAATAATAATAAGTTTGTAATTACAAACCTTGAATAAAACTGGTTGTATTTTTTAATTTTTTGTCTTGATATAATAATCAAACTTATAATTCAAATTCTTAATATATTTATTATAAATCTAATATAATCTATTCCAAATATATAACCCAATTCACATAAAAAAAAATCATGACAACAACTTATACTAAATATAAATCCCAAAAATAATAATCTCAATTGAACTATATTTCATTCTCTTCTATATTTTATCAATAAAATTAAACTTAAAATTAACTTTAACATCCCAATAAATTAAACCTTATAAAACGATCATTACCATGTCTACGTACTGCCACTACCAATAAGGTCAATCCTAAAGCCCCTTCACAGGCTGCTAAAGTCAAAAAAAAAAGCATAAAATATATTTCACCTCTTATAGCTCTTAATTGTATTCTTATTAACCAAAATACCCCTAATGTTATAAACTCTAGCCTTAATAAAGCGTTTAACAAATGTTTATAGTAGTTTACAAATCTTCATAGACCCCTTATCACTATAATAAAAGAAATAATTACTTTTATAATTCTAAGACTTATCATAAGTTTTAATAGTTTATAAAAAACTTTGGTCTTGTAAACCAACAATGAATTAATTTATTCTTGAAACTTCAGAGAAAAAAAATTACTCTTATCTTTAGTCCCCAAAACTAATATTTTACTTAAACTATTCTCTGAAATGCTATTAATAACTCCTTTAATTTTAATTCTATCTTTTCTTTTTACCCAGCTTAAACATCCCTTAGCACTAGGATTAACCTTACTCCTTCAAACCATTAGTATTTCGATTATTACAGGAACTTCAACTTATTCTTTTTGATTTTCTTACATTCTTTTTTTAATTTTTTTAGGAGGAATATTAGTTTTATTTATTTATGTAGCTTCTCTTGCCTCAAATGAGACTTTTTTTTTTTCTTTTAAATCTCTGTTTTTTTATTCAATATTTTTTCTTTTTTTTACTTTCCTTACTTTCCTTATTGATCCTTTAATATCTCCTTACTCTTCTTCCCTTCCAATTACCTCTGTTTCTTCTAATTTATCTACACCTTTTTTCATTAGATGAATTTATAATTATAATTTCACAAGGTTTACTTTATTTATTATTCTATATTTATTACTAACACTTATTGTGGTAGTTAAAATTACTAATTTTACAAAAAGACCCCTACGTCTTCAAAATTAATGATAACCCCTTTACGTAAATCTCACCCTCTTTTCAAAATTATAAACAATGCTTTGGTAGATATACCTCTTCCTAGAAATATTTCTACCTTTTGGAATTTTGGTTCTTTATTAGGGCTTTGTTTAATTACCCAAATTATTACTGGGCTATTTTTAGCTATACATTATACGGCTCACATTGATCTTGCTTTTTCTAGGGTAGCTCATATTTGCCGCGATGTTAATTATGGATGACTTCTTCGAACCATACACGCAAATGGAGCTTCTTTTTTCTTTATTTGTATTTATATTCATATTGGACGAGGTATTTATTATGGTTCATATATAATATTCCACACTTGAATAGTGGGGATTATTATTCTATTTATAGTAATAGCAACGGCTTTTTTAGGCTATGTTCTACCTTGAGGACAGATATCCTTTTGAGGAGCTACAGTTATTACAAATTTATTTTCAGCAATTCCTTATTTAGGAACAACTTTGGTTCAGTGAATTTGAGGAGGTTTTTCTGTTGATAATGCAACTTTAACTCGATTTTTTACTTTTCACTTCGTTCTTCCTTTTATTGTAGCTGCTGCTTCTCTTGTTCATATTCTTTTCCTACATAACTCCGGAGCAAACAACCCCTTAGGAATCTCAAGTCAAACAGATAAAGTCCCCTTTCATCCTTACTTTACTTTTAAAGATATCGTAGGATTTATTGTTATATTAACAGCTTTATTATTTCTTTCATTAATTAACCCTTATTTATTAGGAGACCCTGATAATTTTATCCCAGCTAATCCTTTAGTTACCCCGCCTCATATTCAACCAGAGTGATATTTTTTATTTGCATATGCTATTCTTCGTTCTATTCCTAACAAACTAGGAGGAGTTATCGCATTAGTCCTTTCTATCTTAATTTTAGTAGTACTACCCTTTACACATATTTCTCAATTTCGTAGCCTTACTTTTTATCCTTTAAATCAAATTATGTTTTGATCTCTTATTTCAATTTTAATTTTATTAACTTGAATCGGAGCTCGACCAGTTGAAGATCCCTATATTATCACAGGACAAACCTTAACAGTCTTATACTTTTCATATTTCATTATCAATCCCTTTACATTAAAAATATGAGATAAGATACTAACTTGGTTATTTAGTTTATATAAAACAAATGTTTTGAAAACATTAAAAAAGTAAAATTACTTATTAATCGCTAATATATTAATTTAATTATATATTAATATAATTCTAAAACACATTAACTTTAATCCTACAAAGAAAAATAAATAATTTAAAGATACAGGTAAAAACCTTTTTCAAGCCAAATACATTAACTTATCATAACGAAGACGAGGGAGCGTTCCACGTACTCAAATAAATACAAAAGCAACTATTACACATTTTAGATAAAATATTCTTCTATATAAATTCCCTCCTAAAAAAATAATTGTAAATAATACTCTCATAAATAAAATTCTTGCATATTCTGCTATGAAAATTAGAGCAAATCCCCCTCTTCTATATTCAGTATTAAAACCTGATACTAATTCCGATTCTCCTTCAGCAAAATCAAAAGGAGTACGATGAGTTTCAGCTAAACATGAGCTAAATCAAATTAAACTCAGAGGTAATGAAATTATTATAAAGTAACACTCAGTTTGAAACTTATTAAACAACTCTAATCTTACTCCTCCTACTAAAACAATAAAAGACAATAAAATCAAAGCAAGACTAACTTCATATGAAATGGTTTGAGCTACTGCTCGTAATCTTCCAAGCAACGAATATTTGCAATTTGAAGCCCAGCCAGCAACTATTGTTCTATACACATTTAGTCTTAAACAACAAAAGAAAAATAGAATCCTTATATTAAACCTAACCAATCCAGTTTCATAGGGTATAACTACTCATACTAATAATGAAATAAATAAACTGAACACGGGAGACAAATAATAAGCTAAAAAGTTTGATATAATTGGAGAAGTCTGTTCTTTAGTAAATAATTTTACAGCATCCGAAATTGGTTGTAGTAACCCTATATATCCTACTTTGTTAGGTCCTTTACGAATCTGAATATAACCTAATACTTTACGTTCAAGTAAAGTAATAAAAGCTACTCCTACTAAAACACAAATAATTAAAATTACATAACTTACTAATATCACTAATCTTATCACAAAACAATTAGATTAATTGCCTTACTATTTATAGACAATAATTCTATATAGCTAGATCCTAAATCTAGAGCATCTCTTCTGCCAAAACAGTAACTTTAACTTTTAAAACCATTAAATCCTTTCGTACTAAAATGGTTTATTTATATTTAGAAGATAGAAACCGACCTGGCTCACGCCGGTCTGAACTCAAATCATGTAAAAATTTAAAGGTCGAACAGACCTTCTTATGTAATGGCTGCTTTACACAGATATTTTAATTCAACATCGAGGTCAAAATCTTTTCTTTCGATATGAACTCTCAAGAAAAATTACGCTGTTATCCCTAAAGTAACTTAATCTTTTAATCTTTAAATAAGGATCATTAACAATTTAACTCTTTTATTCACGTATTTTATTTTAACAGTTAATATTATTTTTATTAATATCACCCCAATAAAATATAATAATTAATTTAAATTTTTATTGTAAATTCAATTCTGATTATTCTTATATAAAGCTTTATAGGGTCTTATCGTCCCTCTAAATCATTTAAGCCTTTTCACTTAAAAGTTAAATTCAACTTTTATAATAAAGACAGCTTTTTCTTTGTCAGACCTTTCATACAAGTTTCCAATTAAGAAACTAATGATTATGCTACCTTTGCACGGTCAAATTACCGCGGCTCTTTAACTTATAGTCAGGGAGCAGGCCAGACTATAAATAACTCCATAATAGACATGTTTTTGATAAACAGGCAAGAAATTATATTTGCCGAGTTCCTTTAATTATAATTATAATAACTTATAATACAATTTTTATTTTATTATATTATATTACAATATTACTTTCTACTTATAAAATCATAATTACTTTTTTTCTCTTATTCATTTAAATATCTTAATACTACTTAAAGCTCGTTGACTTAATTACTTAACTTATTTTAAACACTTTATTATCATAGCTACTCTTAAGCTTAGATAATTTTTTTAAATTTACAGAACTATTATAACAACTTTTTCGAACAAGAAGCTTAACCCTCCTACTCCTAAATTTTAAACCTTAAAAGTTTAAATTATAAATTACATTTATTTCTTAAGAAACCAGATACAATAAAACTCGTTGAATATTTCACCTTTAACTTTATATTAAAATTTTATTTTGCAACATAAACTTTCTTATTAAGTTAACTATTATTTACTTCGAGATTTTTAAAATTTTTAAGTGATTTGAATTTTCCATAATACACAAGGTACAGTTATTTAAAATTACTATAAATATTTATTTATTCTAGATTTCCTTTACAGTACTTTTTACCTATAGCCAAACAAAACATTTATTAAACATTACTAGTTTCTATCTTAATTATTTTTTTTATTATTATTTATTCACATTAATTCTAAGCAACTTTTAAAATTCAAAATAAACCGATTTGCACGATAATTCTCCTCAACGTAAGTGAAGCGCTTTTCTACACAAGCTATATTTTGACCAATCTAGGTTCAATTTCCAATAAACCTACTATGTTACGACTTATCTCATCTTTATATGAAAGCGACGGGCAATATGTACATAATTTAGTGCTATATATCATCATAATATATTAATTTATAATTACAATTAAATCCTCCTTCATTATGAACCTTACTTCATAAATACGTTTTAAACAAAATTTTATTGTAACCCATTTTAGCTTTTTTATAGGCTACACCTTGATCTAATTTTACTTATCTTTCATAAATCTTAACAATTAATTCTCATAAAATTATCCGTTAATGACGGTATATAAGCTGTTCAACAAAAAAAAGCAAGATTCTACGCGGTTTATCGATTTAATAAAACAGGTTCCTCTAACAAGACTAAACTACCGCCAAATTCTTCAAATTTTAAGCACATATCTAATAATAATCAACTTTTGAAATTTATTTTTAGTATAGTAGGGTATCTAATCCTAGTTTAAACCTAAATTTTTTTAGCTTCAATTTTTATCCAACTAATAACTCTAAAAATCTTTTAATTTTACCTTCAAATTTTCAAGTAATTTCGCCATTGAATTTATTTAAATTTAACTAAATAATATTTAGTTTTTACTTGATCTCAATGTATAACCGCGACTGCTGGCACAATATTTCATCAGATCTTTCTTTACACGCTAATTCTTAATTTCTTAAATTAGTCAATATTATATGCTGAGCATTTACATTTTTATAAACGATTTATTCTATTTTTTCCCCCTTCATTTTTAAAAACGGCAGTTTATACACACTATAATTCTCATGCAATTTCAGTAAATATATAAAAATTCAAGAAAGAATCAAACTTTTACTTTCACTTTAAAATTCATTCAGAGAAGAATTAAATGTAGATACAGTAAAAAATATTTAAGAATTTAGACAAGATAATGTAACTAATTAAACATTTACACAAATAATTTAGTTCCTATATTACATATCTATATATGTATATAAATCATACAATATTATAAAACAGAGAAGACTATAATCCCAAGAAGAAATTATATGATAAACAAAAATCATATCTTCCTAACTGACTGTTGGTAAATATTTAGAAAGCCCGTGTATAGCCTGTCCTCCAGACTTATCTATGATAGAATAATAATAGCTAAACTCAATGATAACAAAAAAACATCATACAACTTCATTAATGTTTTATATAATTTTAAATAGAGCTATAATGGATATATTATACTTAAAAAGGCTATAGTTAAAGATAAAAATATAATTCTGCTAAGCAGATTTCTTATTCTATTTCAATATCAAGTTAAACCAAATCCTTTATATAAATGTTCTTTAATCATAATAAAGAAAGTATCACAAAAGAGTAACCAAATATAATCAAGACAAGAGACAATCATTCAAATATTTAATTAAAGTTGCAGTTGAATTTGTATATTATATAAGGGGCCTAAATAACAATATACAGGAGCAAGGAATAACTTTAATAGTAGTTAGAGGCTATTATTAGGCTTTATAATTGAGAACTGGTCTTAGGCAAGTAGGCTGATTACTTTTTTATACAACGATAGGAATTATATATATATATATATATATATATAATATATATATATATATATATATATATATATTCTTAAATTAATTAACTTTCAATTATTCCTTTTATCAAAAGTTTTAATATTTCATAAATTTTTAGCAATTATTTATGTAGTGCCTGATAAAAGGATAGCTTTGATAGAGCTAATAATGTGTTTTAATTCCTCACCTACATAATTATCCTTTTATCTTTATATATGATGGAATCTTCACCACCCCCTAAAAGATCAAACCTTTTTATGCACTTTACACCAATATATAAAAGATAAGCTAAATTAAGCTAATGGGCTCATAACCCGTAAATGAAATAAATTTCTCTTTTAAGTGATTTTTCCGTTTTCATCCTTCTTGTTTTTATTTACTCTTTCTCTAGGCTCCTTATTAACTGTTTCTTCTTCTTCTTGATTTGGTATATGAATTGGTTTAGAACTCAACCTCTTATCGTTTATTCCTCTCATTTTAACTAAAAATGACCCTTTATATTCTGAAACTGCGTTAAAGTACTTTCTTATCCAAGCCTTAGGATCAACTTTTATTATTATATCTAGATGTTTATATCTCTCTTTTTCCTTTACTATTTCACCTTTAATTATTATAGCTTTACTACTTAAGTTAGGAGCTGCCCCTTTTCATTTTTGGTTCCCTCACGTCATAGAAGGTTTATCTTGACCTCAGGCTTATATTCTCCTTTCGATTCAAAAATTAGCACCTATGTATATATTATCTCATTTTTATTCTCACTCTTTTATAATTATATTCTCAGCTGTTCTTTCGGCTTTAATGGGAGCTTTAGGAGGACTTAATGTTCTAAGATTACGTAAAATTATAGCATTTTCTTCCATCAATCACATATCATGAATACTAATCGCTATTTTTATTAGTGATTTTATATGGTTAACTTATTTTACCTTTTATATTCTCATCTCACTTTCAATTATTGTCTTTTTTAACTCCTTTCATTCTTATTATTTCTCCGATTTATTAAATTTGTCCTATTCAAACCCCTATTTTTCTTTGCTCTTACCACTTAACTTTTTATCTTTAGGAGGACTTCCTCCTTTTACTGGTTTTATTCCTAAATGATTCATAATTCAAAATATATTAATAAATGAAATATTTTTTCCCTTGTTATTCTTAATTCTTTCGGCTCTTATTACTCTTTTTTATTATTTACGTATCCTTATACCCTTTATTCTTTTTATTAACCCTGTTTTATTTACAAACTCCAAGTCGTTTTCTTTATTACCTTCTACTATTATTCTATCTTTTTTACTTAATATTATTGGTATTCTCCTCCCCATTCCCTTTTTATTTTAGGATTTTAGGTTATAAAAACTCAAAACCTTCAAAGTTTTACAAAAAAGAATTCTTTTAAATCCTAAGTTTCAGTGTTATTAACACATTTTTAGATTTGCAATCCAACGTTTTTACTTATTACTATAAAACCAATAAGAAAGTAATTAACTTGTTAATAGATTTACAATCTACCGCCTATAATCTCAGCCACCTTATT